TTATGGCAAGGAAAAGTTGGATTCAGAGGGAGAAGAAGAGGCAAAAGTTGGAACAAAAATATCATTTGACTCGTCGATCCTCAAAAAAAGAAATAAAAAGAGTTCAGTCGGTAAGTGAGAAACAGGAAATTCATGGAAAGTTACAATCACCACCGCGTAATAGTGCACCTACACGTCTTCGTCGACGTTGTCTTTCGACGGGAAAGGCGAGAGCTAATTATCGAGACTTTGGGTTATCTGGACACACACTTCGTGAAATGGTTTATGCATGTTTGTTACCCGGGGCAACAAGATCAAGTTGGTAAGGATAAGAAGAGTTCCTAATTTCTCTATTCATTCCTACGATCATTGACCGCAAGAGAGTCCCTTTACTATTTTGTAAAAATGGGTTATTCTATTTGTACAGATATAGTAGAGGGGCGTACTCAATCCTTGTTTGTCCATGTGTTTCAGTTCTTATCTTTATTCTTTATCGCGGGGTAGAGCAGTTTGGTAGCTCACAAGGCTCATAACCTTGAGGTCACGGGTTCAAATCCCGTCTCCGCAACATTCTTTCAAAAGAATTGACATAGACTATTTTGTTCGTTTTGCTGATATAAAACTTGCCAATTTTTTTTTTGAAAGGACTCACTTGCTTTATTTTATTCTAAATTCTAAACATCTGGGGTTTTTGTTCTAAAATTCTATAAAAAAAAAATGCTGTAAATCCTTTCGTCTCGGATTCAAGGAAAAATTAGAGTAGTGAAACTGAAAAGAAATCGGTAAGTCCCGATCTGGTCTGGATATGAGATACTTTCCACTTCACTACCTTTCAACTCCACTACTAATGTAGTGTCTGTGTATTGTGTATTAATCGGTCTTGAATTAGATTGGATAAGGTAGGTCGAAGGGAGAATCGAAATTCTTAGTTGCGAAAGGAAAAGGAGCGGAAAAAAAGACTTTGTATACATACTTATGAAAATCTATGAGTACCGGAGCACTCACTCAATATTAGTTAAATTGAATAGATAATTGGCTTCATCTTATTTTTCGATAAAGGTGTCGGACTCGAATCCCCCTTTGACTCTGTGCTAGCGATTGCACTATTTTCTTTTTAGTAAACAATATAATAATTAGTAATATAATAATATATAGTAAAGGATAATATAATGTATAATGGAAGAATTCCCTCATATTCATACAGATAGGAGACATAATTCACATGGATCTAGTCAGTCTCGCTTGGGCTGCTTTAATGCTAGTCTTTACATTCTCCCTTTCACTCGTAGTATGGGGAAGAAACGGACTCTAAAGGAATTGAGTTGTTTAGTTAAAGGATCAAAGCAAAATCGTATCAATTGTTTTCTATTTTATAGATAGTTTCGCAATTTTTTTTTAATTCATTTTGATTGATTTCATTTTGATTTCATTTTCTTTTTTGCTTATATTGAAATTCTTCTAAAATGATGATATTAATCTGGATACTCTCCTCAAAAGAGAAATGTATCCAATTTTACTTCATTACATTTCACGCTCCAAATTTTTCATGATTCAATCAATTTTTTTGTTTTAAGAGAAATATCATTCTGTTATGTTATTAGTTATTAAGCGGATACGCGCTCTCTACGGCAAACAAGATGGGCATGGTGGTTATGGTTATCCAACGAGATACTACACAAAATAAGGCATTGCCGTTGCCTTGGGCAAATCACGTATTATGTGCTTACCGCCCGTTTTATTATTTCTTTCATTTTAATTATGTGAGTTTATAAATTTGAAACTTATTTCATATCATGAAAACTGTTAAAAATAGGTAGGGTTTACTAAGTATTTTCGAAATACGAAAGGGTTCCCATAGTCATCTGTCAACTCAACCATTTAAGAAATTCCTTCTTCGGGATGCTAATAAAAAAGATTACTTGATTCTTTTTTATTAGTATGATACCCGAAAATCATCATAAATCCGGAAATTAGAATCATAAGAGAAAGAATTGTTTTTGATTATTTCAAATTGATTGGAACCAATCAAAATTGAATCGATGAAACAAAGAAAGAAAGTCACGACACTAGATCAATTGCATAGATGTAATTGATATTCTATACATATATGAAAAAATACATATTGTAGGTTGAGATCTATATTCAACCCGTATTTTTACACAATTATAGTAGAATAACAATTAAAGAATATAGTGGAAACTAACAATAATGAATAAGTATGGAAGAAAGAAAGAAATTCATTTTCTTTCTCTCTTTTTACCATACTATTTGATCTCATAGAATACTGCCGATTCTAGTCCAATCATTTCATTTAATACTAAGACGGGAAATTGAAGGACTTTTTTCATTTTCTTTCTTCAATCATTGCTAAGGACTAAGAAATCAAGTTTAAGTCAAATTAATCACTTTGACTTTCTGTTTTTACGTAAATTATAAGTAAGAAGGCAGTAGGAACTAAAATGAACAGCGCAGTAGCAATAAATGCGAGAATATTGACTTCCATAATCTCGTGGTTTCCTTTTTTATTTATTTTTTTTTTCACAAGAACTCGGGATTTAATCCCATAGAGGTGATAAATCTTTCGTCCAAAAATGAAACGGGATTAATTCCATCTCGATGGTATCGAATCGGATCAATATCATGAATAAGAATATCTGACAAATTGATTCATCATCAACAATTGAATTGATTCATCATCAACAATTGAATAGTATAACATAGGAAGATCCTTTATCCATACCGAACTCAAATTAGAAATTGGATTCCTAATCCAATCAACAATTCTTTTACTTTTTACTTACATTTAATTAAATTGAATTCCATTTTTCAGAATTTTTTCTTTCTTCGAGGGATCCCATCCCCACCTTACCTTAAAAAAAAAAAAAGAAAAAAATCCCCGTTGGAAATGAGATTATGTAATTTTTACAACCTTTCGCAGAAAATGGAGAAATGAATTCATTTTTTTTTATTGGATTTGTATCCATCGGGACTGACGGGGCTCGAACCCGCAGCTTCCGCCTTGACAGGGCGGTGCTCTGACCAATTGAACTACAATCCCAGGAAAAAATGTGCAGCATGCGCTTTTTTACTTCTTACGACTTAGTTCAAACTTTTTTTTTTATTTCGGCTTTAGATTAGAAGCGTCGTCTTCTAACTCACAAAGACGTGACTGATATATTGATATATACATGGATACGAACTTTAGCGAGAGCGGCCCGCATTACTAATAATCTTTTCGTTATTGCCAAATCAATTGAAAATTCATCTTTCCTAGTCTTTTTTTTTTATTCGTTTCCTTCGATTTTATACTTACGGATGCTGATATGAATCCTAATCATTAGCAAGATCCTAATTTGTGGGAAAAAATACATATAGCAAATGAATAGTGGTAAGGGTATATTATAAAAAAAAAAGATGTGACCTTTTTTTTTCTTCCGTATTAGTCCGTATTAACGCATCAGGCATTTGCAGAGAACAACAAATGGGTTATATCATTTCATGTCATGGTGGATCGGCGAATTAGAATTATTGGGCCGAGCTGGATTTGAACCAGCGTAGGCGTATTGCCAACGAATTTACAGTCCGTCCCCATTAACCGCTCGGGCATCGACCCAGGAAGAAAAGATTTCAGTCTTTATTGATGATCAATGATCAACTTCCTTTCGTAGTACCCTACCCCCAGGGGAAGTCGAATCCCCGCTTCCTCCTTGAAAGAGAGATGTCCTGAACCACTAGACGATGGGGGCATACTTGCCCGACCGCATTCTATGTTCATTATTCTACAGTTCATAGTATGAACTGTTTTTTGAAGTTGTCAATATAATGATAATGGACTGATATGACTCGATCAGAAGGATCTTTTCGTCTTTCTTAATTCCATAGAATTTTTTGTTCATCATTTAGATTCATAAATTGTTCATTCCAATCGCCATTCCATAATTCTAAAAAAAAATGGAAAAAGAAATAATACGAAGGATAAGACCCTTCGGGGAATGCTTGGTTTGGCGGGGGAAGTGAAACCTCATCTCTTTCATTCATAGATTTATTCCTTTTAAAGATTCGGTGGGCATATTTTTATCTAACACTAAGCCAATAAATTAAATAAAATTAGAAAACAATAATGAATTAAATGGGTAGATGTATCAATCAAATGAATTGAATTATGATGAAGATCAATTCAATTACGATCGATTTGGAAACAACTCATTGCATTGGTATTTATCAAATCCAATATCAATAAACCGTTTCTTTTTACCTATACTAACACTAGGGGTCAATCCAATTTATCCCTCCTTTCCGTAATGAGCCACTGTGTGGATAAAATAGACAAATATCTATATATATGTACAGATACTCAAATCTCATATAATAAATATATGCACTAGACGGATAACGACTAGTTCCGAATTGAATCAAATGGCCCCCTTAACTCAGTGGTAGAGTAACGCCATGGTAAGGCGTAAGTCATCGGTTCAAATCCGATAGGGGGCTTTTGAGTGAGTTTTTTTCATAAAACTCCGACGGTAGTATTCATATTTGATGGTAGTATTCATATTGAAAGTGAGAATAGAGATATTGTTGCTATTTGGAATAAAATCAAAAATCATAGAGATTAATTATTAATTAATTTGATTAATGATTTGAATTCTGAATTAGAGAATTCTCAAAAATTAGCATTCTAATGAATTCAAATTATAATAGAGTAATTATTACTTACAGTTATCAAGTTGAGCATTTGTTTATTATAATGATAAGTCGTCCACTTGAATCGCTGGGTATTCCTATTTTCTATGATTCCAATCAGAATCCACTCTAAAAATGATAAATCAAAAAAAGTAAGTGGACCTAACCTATGGAATCATGACTCTATTCACTATTCTGATATTAAAATCAAATTCGATAGAGATGGAATGAAAACATAAAACAGCAGATCTTTTTTTTTTTATTATTTGCATACTGATTGATTTGGACTCCGCACGACGATGTCGATATTTCAGATTCAATCTCCTTCTTCCTAGAGC